GAGATGTCCTTAGAGATGTCCTTTCTAGTCTATCTCTTTCTATATTCTATTTCTAGATATAGATTCTAGATATATATGGAAAGTTTCCAAATTATCATATAATAATCCAAAAATTGCAATAGAAAAGAAAAAACAAAGGAGGTTTGTGATGATTTTCAAATCTTTTCTAATAGGATCTGTGTTTATAATAGGTAATCCAGTAGACGTATGCATGAAGATAATCAATTCGGCTATTGTAGTCGGGCTCTATTATGGATTTCTAACCACATTTTCCATGGTGGGGCCTTCTTATCTCTTCTTTATCCGAGCTTGGGTTATAGAAGAAGGAGAAGAAAGAATCGAGAACGAGAAGAAGGTATCAGCAACAACAGGTTTTATTATGGGACAGCTCATGATGTTCATATCGATCTATTATGCGCCTCTGCATCTAGCGTTGTGTAGACCTCAGACACTAACTGTCCTAGCTCTACCATATCTTTTGTGGTATTTCTTCTCGAACACTCAATATTTCTTCTCGAACAATCAACAAAACTTTCTTGATTATGGATTGACTACCAGAAATTCAATGCAGAATCTTAGCATTCTGCGTAATCTTAGCATTCAATGGGTATTCCTGAATAATCTCATTTTTCAATTATTCAATCATTTCATTTTTCCAAGTTCAATCTTAGTCAGATTAGTCAACATTTATATGTTTCGATGCAACAACAAGATCTTATTTGTAACAAGTAGTTTTGTTGGTTGGTTAATTGGTCACTTTTTATTCACGAAATGGGTTGGATTGATATTTGTCTGGATACAGCAAAATCATTTTATTATATTTAATGTACTTAGTCGATCTACTATGTACATTAGTAAGTACATTAGTAACTACATTAGATCGAATAAGTACATTAGTAAGTTCATTAGTAAGTACATTAGTAAGTACATTAGTAAGTACCTTGTGTCAGACTTGATGTACCTTGTGTCAGACTTGAAGTACCTTGTGTCAGACTTGATAAATTCTCTGCCTCGAATCTTTAGTATTCTATTACTTACTACCTGTTTCTACATTTTAGGAAGAGTCCGGCTATTCGCTTATTTGGGGGTGATCCCGGGTTCGGATTCGGAGAATTGGAAGACGCTAAAATACTCACAAATGGAAGAAAGAGATGGAGCCAAAGAAATAACTTCCGAAACGAAGTGGACTAAACAGGAAGAAGAGAAAAGGGAAGAGATCGGAGTGAATGGAAATTTCTTCTGGTTTGACAAATTAATTACTTTTTTTCTTTTCGACTATACACACTGGAGGCAACCATATAGATTTATATCAAACGATGCTCTACTAAAAAACATGTCACAATATTATTTTTCTAACTGTATAAGTGATGGAAACGAAAGAATTTCTTTTACAGCTTCACCCCATGTATCCGCTTTTTTGCAAAAGATACGAAGAAATATATCTACATTCAAAAAGAAAAAAAAAATTTCTTCTGGTGAATTTACTAATGATTGGGATTACAATAATGAAAAAAAAAAAAAATATATAATTAACGAGTTTATATATAGAGTCAAAACTCTAGATAACAAATCTATTGGTATGAATACATTCGAAAAAAGGACTAGATTGTATAGGGAGAAAAGTAACAAAAAATACATAGAAAGTTTACATGATCCCTTATTAGGTGGACCAATGCGGTCAACTAATTTTAAAATGATCTTGTTCCACTTTTTTAGAAAAAAGGGTCTAATAAAACCAGATACTTTCAATATCAAAAGAACAAATCTATGGGGGATCCAAAAAAAAAGATGGAAAATGATTTCGCAAATCCAAAATAAAATATTTTTTATAATTATACTTAATAATTTTGAACAATCTAGTAATCCAAAAATGAATTATTTTGGACAATTTATTAATTCCAAAAAGGAAAGAAAAATACCAATAGATTTTCGATCTTTTGGTTCAAAGAAAAGAAAAAAAATTATCAAGAGTTTTTTAATCTATTTTCTTTACGATATAAATCTTGAGAATAAAAAAACTAAGAATAATAAAATTAAAAGAAATATTCCTAAATTAAAAACACTAATAACACTAAACCGACTACTAAGTAAAAAAGTTATTCGACATTCATACGAAATAATGCAAAATTGCTTGGAAATCAATAGAGGAAAAAAAGAGTTTCTTTACAGTGTACGAAGAACCAAACATCTATTTATTTTGTTCGACCCTGCATATAAATTACCAGAAGAAGACACTTTGACTTTAAATTTCTCATCCGACCATATTCATAATCCTCTGAAAGCCTGTGAAATTGATATAGTAACTTTTTCTAAAAAACCGTTCCATGGTCGAGGTATAGTATTCTCTTGTATGCGAGCACGACGACGCAAAATAGGTAGTAAGAGACTGTTTCAATTAAGGGCACATTCTTTACTCTTTTTAGACAGAATATACGTATTTTTGCAGAAAACCTTTCTGTTTTTTGCAAGGCTGATAAGAAAACTGATAAGAATACTGGTTATAGATATAACATATAATTTGCTATATAAAAAGTTTCTAACTTCAATATTTAAAAAGAAAGAAGTCCAAATTTCGATTTCTAGTAAGGAAATTAAAAAAATTTCAGATTTTGATAAAAAAAAAAAGGAAATCAAAGCGAAATTTGAATCGCCGGAAGAGCGTAAGAAAAGACTAGAAAAACTAGGTCAAGATCCAATGATAAGAAGGGCAAAGTCAGAAAAAACCTTTGTCTGGGAAACTGTTCCAGGTCTTCAATTTCTAAGGAGTTGTAATTTACTAGCTCACTCGTTTTTTAGAAAAAAAGTTTTAATACCGTCATTAATAGTAGTTAAAAATAGCATTCGTAAACTATTTTTTCAAGAGCCCGAATGGTCCCAGGATTACGAAGATTTGGAAAAAGAAGTCCATATAATATGTGACTATTTTGGAGATGAATTCCCAATCCAACAGTTGGAATTCGAGCAATTAACATTCGGTATTCAAATGAAAATAGTCTATCCTTTTCGTTTAAAAACAACACACGAACCTACTATAGCTTCTAAGAAGAGAGAGAAAAAGCAAGCGAAAAAACCTAACATGTGTTTTTTAACATATTTGGGAACAGAAATTGAACGGCCCTTTGATACTAGTCGCGAGGGACGAGACTTTATCCTTTTTCAACTTACTGAACCGGTCTTTGACGAATTAAAATTTCAAATTATAAAGTTGACAAAACACTTTCTAAAAAAACTAAAGAAAACTCGATTTGCAAAAAAACTAAAGACAAATCCATTTGTAAAAAAAATAAAAACCCAATTTTTAACAACACGAAATCAAAAGAATAGAATGAAATTAAGAGAACTAGAAAAATTGACTGAATCTAAAAAAGGAGAACTAGAAAAATTGATTGACTCTAAAAAAGAAAAAGATTTACTAATCCATTTTGATAAACGGATGATTCAAAAAATTTCGACCAAAATAAAAGATATGGATGATACATCAAGCGAAATAAAAAATCAAATAGAAAAAATTACAAAAGAAAAAAACCAAAAATTTCTAACTTCAGAAATCTATATTAGTTCTAAGAAAATAAGTTCTAATGGTAAAGAATTCCAATTAAAATCGTCAAAAAATCTTTTGCAGATATTTAAAAGACGAACTACTAGATTAGTTCGTAAATCAAAGTTTTTTAGAAAAATTTTGATTGAAAGGATATACATAGAAATCCTTCTAGGTATGACTAAAATACCTAGGAAGGGGGCACAACTTTTTCTTGAATCAAGAATAAAAATCTTTAATAAAAAAATTTATAAGAATGAAGGCAATGATAAAAACATTGAGAAAACAAATCAAAATACTATTCCGTTTCTTTCACTTATAAAAAAATCACTAAAACTACTAAATAAGGATAAAAATTTTTATGACATATCTTCATTGTCACAAGCATATGTATTTTTTAAATTATCTCAAAGTCAAATTCCTAACTTATATAAATTAAGATCTGTCCTTCAATATTCCGGAACATCTCTTTTTCTTAAAAATGAAATAAAAAATGAAATAAAAGATTTGTTTGGAACCAAAAGTTTATTTAATTTCGAATTCAAAGATAAAAATTTTCCAAATTTTGGAATCAATCAATGGAAAAACTGGTTAAGAAGTCATTATCACTATAAATATAATTTCTGCCAGATTACATGGTCTAAATTAAAAAAACTACAAAAATGGAAAAAGCGAATCAATGAACGCCGTATGGTTCAAAATAAAGATTTAAACAATTTAGACAAATTTAATGTATATGAAAAAGATCAATTAAAGAAAAAAAAAAATGATTTTGAAGCAGACTCATTTTTGAATTCCCAAGAGAATATTAAAAAATATTATAACTATAATCTTTTATCATATAAATTTATTAATTATAACAATAAGAAAGATTTGTATAGTTCATCAGTACAAAGATCCCTACTCCAAGTAAATAAAAAAAATCGTTTTTATAAGACAGATCGAAATGAAATATCCAATGTCCCTAGACTAAATAATTATATATCAAAACATGATATTTTCCGCCCAACTAGAAAATTTTTTGATTGGAGAATTCTCGATCTTTGTCTTAGAAAGAGGATCGATATTGATTCATGGATCGATACCAGAATCGGACATAAAAACAATGCTACGGATGCGACTTATAAATCTCAAATAATTGTTCCTAGTAAAGAGCTTTTTGAAAATGAAGATCTTTCTTTTGTTACAATTCTTAAAACTAACGAAGTGGGAAGGGAAGCCAATTCATCCAATAAAAAAAAACACATTTTTAATTGGATGGGAATGAATGAAGGGATGGGAATGAAGGAAGAAATACAAAATCATCCCCTATGCGATTTGGAATTGTGGTTCTTTCAAAAATTGTTTATACTTCTCACCATATATAATAAAAACCCGTGGGTAATACCAAAAAAATCACTTGTTTATGAAACTGAAATTTTGAATGACGAAAAACCAGAAATGCAAACATTGCAAGAAGTACGATCTTTGATATTACAAATAAATAAGAAATTGTATACGGAAACTGGGGGGAAACTATCCCAAAGTGATATAGAAGCTATTATATACAATAGAATGTACAATGACAAAAAAAATAAAAAAGAGGGTCTGTCAAAGGATGACATAAAATGGATTTTGAGATATCAAACTGACAAAGAAAAAGAAGAAAAAGAAGAAAAAGAAAAAAAAGAAAATTTTTTTCTTCGTGAAATGCAATTTCAGAGGGAGATAGAGCGAGTTTCACAACCTCATGAGAATGAATTTTTTATGCCGATGTTTTTGTATGGTCAAAATAACTGCAGGTTGTATTTCCGTCGCCAACTCAATTTTATTATGAAAATGTGGACTTTTTTGATAAAATTAAACGCTCCACAACCACTTATGTGTGGCTCTATTGACAAAGGGGAAGTGGACCTGAATCTGTTATTCGCTATTCAAAAAAAAGTTCTTTTAGACATCTCCTATTGGGGAGTATTAGATTTCGAAGGATTTGATTTTTTTCAATTGGATGGCGATTCTATTATATATAAGACAGTAAGAATTTCATTGGTTCATAAGAGCGAACAAGAAATGAATCCAAGAGACAGAGAAAAACAGTATGTTGTGATCGAACCTATTCAAAGCCACAAAAAAAGTAAAACTGGCAACAGAAAGAAAAAAAATGATTCTGATTTACTTATTCCTGAAAATCTTTTATCCTCTAAACGTCGTAGGGCATTGCGAATTCTAATTTCTTTCAATTCAAAAAATAGAAATAGAAAAAATAGTCAGAGTCTCCTAAACAGCGAAAATTTCAATGATAATAACATAAAAAACTACGATCAAATACTGGATAAAAGCAAAGATTTTTATCTCTATAAAAAAAACCTCATTAAATTAAAGTTTTTTCTTTGGCCTAATTATCGATTAGAAGATTTAGCTTGTATGAATCGATATTGGTTTGGTACCAATAATGGCAGTCGGTTCAGTCTGATAAGGATACATAGATATCCCCCGTTGAAACCTCGGTGAGGTTCTTTTTTTTGTTCAGTCTCCATATCATGTCTGATTTAATATATGAAAATATGAAAACAAGAAAGCGTACACATGTATTTGTATTGTTTTCCATTATTGATACATGTAAGTAAACGATGTATGAATTAGATCGAAAAAGAAATCAATGGAACTTTTTTACTTTTGTAAAATTTGATTTACTTTTTACTTTTCATTTTCAAATAAATTTGAAATTAGAGAAATTCTTTTTTTTTTTTTTTTTCTATTTTGCATTGTAAACGACGAAATCGTCTTTTTGTCTGTGTATGCGAGTAACTAAAGAAATTGACAAATGGAATTGATTAATGATCAATTTTATTTCACAAAGTTAGGAATTCCTAACTTTGTGAAAATTATTATGATTGCGTATACTCAATTCAAAATTATGTATACTCAATTCAAAGAACCTGACATTCTTTTTACTGATGAATAAAAATATTCAAATAAAAAAAATATTTAATTAAAGGGGGGTTAATTTTATGATAAAAAATTCATTTATCTCAGGTATTTCACAAGAAGAAAAAGAAGCAAAGAAGGGATCCGTTGAATTTCAAATAATAAGTTTAACTAATAAAATAAGAAGACTTACTTCACATTTTGAATTACATAGAAAAGACTATTTATCTCAAAGAGGTTTACGAAAAATTCTAGGAAAACGCCAACGACTTCTGTCATATTTGTCAAAAAAAAATAAAGTAGGTTATAAAGAATTAATTAGTCAATTGGATATTCGGGAGTCAAAAATGCGTTAAATTGAAGAGTCTTTTTTTTTTTTTTGAATTATTTGATTTCTTAGATCTGGAATTTTGTTTTGCGAACCTTTTTTTTTTTGTTTTCAATAATTCATGAAACAATGAATCGAGGAAACCCCTATGAATGTACCAGCCAAAAGAGAGGGCCTTATGATAGTCAATATGGGCCCCCACCACCCATCAATGCATGGTGTTCTTCGACTCATTGTTACTCTAGATGGTGAAGATGTTATTGATTGTGAACCCATATTAGGTTATTTACACCGAGGAATGGAAAAAATTGCGGAAAACCGAACAATTATACAATATTTGCCTTATGTAACACGTTGGGATTATTTAGCAACTATGTTCACAGAAGCAATAACAGTAAATGGACCAGAACAATTGGGAAATATTCAAGTACCTAAAAGAGCCAGCTATATCAGAGTAATTATGTTGGAATTGAGTCGTATAGCTTCTCATCTCTTATGGCTTGGTCCTTTTATGGCCGATATTGGTGCGCAGACCCCTTTCTTCTATATTTTTAGAGAAAGAGAGTTAATATATGATTTATTCGAAGCTGCCACTGGTATGAGAATGATGCATAATTTTTTTCGTATCGGAGGAGTAGCAGCTGATCTACCTCATGGCTGGATAGATAAATGTTTGGATTTCTGTGATTATTTTTTAAAAGGAATTGATGAATATCAAAAACTCATTATGACAAATCCTATTTTTTTACAACGAGTTGAAGCAGTAGGTATTATTGGTGCAGAAGAAGCAATAAATTGGGGTTTATCAGGACCGATGCTACGAGCTTCTGGAGTACAATGGGATCTTCGTAAAGTTGATCATTATGAATCTTACGATGAATTTGATTGGGAAATTCATTGGCAAAAAGAAGGAGATTCATTAGCTCGTTATTTAGTTCGAATTGGCGAAATGGCAGAATCTATCAAAATTATTCAACAGGCTCTGGAAGGAATTCCGGGGGGGCCCTATGAGAATCTAGAAACCCGATCCTTTGCTAGACAAAGGGATCCAAACTGGAACGATTTTGAATACCGATTCATTAGTAAAAAAGCTTCTCCTACTTTTGAATTGCCGAAACAAGAACTTTATGTGAGAGTCGAAGCTCCAAAAGGCGAATTGGGAATTTTTCTGATAGGTGATCAGAGCGGTTTTCCTTGGAGGTGGAAAATTCGCCCACCGGGTTTTATCAATTTACAAATTCTTCCTCAATTAGTTAAAAGAATGAAATTGGCCGATATTATGACAATCCTAGGGAGTATAGATATCATTATGGGAGAAGTTGATCGTTAAAATGATAATGGATATAAGAGACATAATTGAAACAACAGAAGTACAAGTTATTAATTCTTTTTCCAGATTTGGATCTTTAAACGAGATCTATGGAATTCTATGGATACTTTTTCCTATTACGACTCTTGTAGTGGGAATCACGATAAGTGTTCTAGTAATTGTGTGGTTAGAAAGAGAAATATCTGCCGGATTACAACAACGTATTGGACCTGAGTATGCCGGTCCTTTGGGAGTTCTTCAAGCTCTAGCGGACGGTACAAAATTACTTTTCAAAGAGAATCTTTTGCCATCTAGAGGGAATACGCGTTTATTCAGTCTCGGACCGGCCATAGCAGTCATATCAACTCTATTAAGCTATTCAATAATTCCTTTTAGCTATCCACTTATTTTAGCTGATCTAAATATTGGTATTTTTTTATGGATTTCCATTTCAAGTATTGCTCCTATTGGGCTTCTTATGTCCGGATATGGATCAAACAATAAATATTCCTTTTTAGGTGGTCTACGAGCTGTTGCTCAATCAATTAGTTATGAAATACCATTAACTCTCTGTGTATTATCCATATCTCTACGTGTGATTCGTTGAAACAGAAACTTTTCCCTATTCCTTTCTTTTCTTTTATTTATTATTTCTATTTAGTATATTTCAATTTAGTATATTTATATTTATTTTTTATTTAGGAAGAAAGTAAAATGAATTGAATAGATATTTTCAGTTTTTTATTCATCATTTTCATTGATGAAGTCAATTGGATAGTTATATGAGTGAAAGAAAACCGCTTCCTAATTTGCAGTAAAAAAATTGAGACCTCTTTCCTATGTACAAGAGTAAAGTAAAAATAAGAAGAAAAAAAAGTTTTGCCCAAGATTGGTTGATTCGTCATCCTGGCTTGAAGCGGGCCAAAAAGATCAACGGTAGTGGGTTTTCACTATCAGTTATAGCCAGTACAAGAATGCTACCTGGTGATTTTGAAAAAAAAAAATGAGTGGATGGCTAGGAACACAAAGATACACAAAGGATTAGTAAGAGAGATTCTAAAAATTATCCAAAAGAAAGGATATTTTTCATAATATGAAAAAAGAATATAATCTAAATTGAGGCTTTAATTTGGTAGAAATGAGCAGGCAGTACTCCTCATGATTCCGATCCAGAGTTTTCCCCTACCCGCCAATTACGGAAATGACTATCCGAAACGAAAGAATCCTTTCCTTTTTATATAAATAAAGTCTCCTCTTTTCCGAAAGAAGAAGAGGAACGAAAAAACTCTAATTTCTAATTAAATTAAAAAAAAAAAAGAGAGATTTTTTCTTTCTTTACTATATTCATATTAATAGAGATCAAATATGTGTCATAATGGATAAACTAGTAAAATGTAAAATGTCTAATTTTTTTCGTAATCGAAAATAAGAAGTTGAAATATCTATTGGTAGTTTTCAATTTTTACAAAGAATATTTTGACTTTTTATTTATTTATTATTTCTATTTTATATTTATTATTTATGTTATTATTATTATTATAATTATGTCTAAGTAGTATTTTATTCAAAGATTTACGCTATTACTCAAGAAAGAAAATTTGAATTTTTAAAGGATAAGATAAATTCAGAAGTCTTTTTTTTTTTAGTATTATGACAGACAGAATTTCATTGGTCGAATTTTAAGATGCCCGAAACATTTTTATCCTCTCTATCCTACCTACAAATATCTCAAGATAACTAATACAATTGGGCCTTTAGATTTTTCTGGCCTTAGAGGAGCCGTATGAGGTGAAAATCTCATGTACGGTTCTGGACTAGCGATGGGAACAGTGATGTTATCACCGACTAGGATTATCTAACAGTTTAAGTACAGTTGATATAGTTGAAGCGCAATCAAAATATGGTTTTTGGGGGTGGAATTTGTGGCGTCAACCTATAGGGTTTATCATCTTTTTTATTTCTTCCTTAGCAGAATGCGAGAGATTGCCCTTTGATTTACCAGAAGCAGAAGAAGAATTAGTAGCAGGTTATCAAACCGAATATTCGGGCATTAAATTTGGTTTATTTTATGTTGCTTCCTATCTAAATTTATTAGTTTCTTCATTATTTGTAACAGTTCTTTACTTGGGTGGTTGGAATATTTCTATTCCGTACATATCACTTCATGAACTTTTTCAACTAACTAAAGTAAGTGGAGTTTGTGAAACAACACTTGGGATTTTGATTACATTGGTTAAAACTTATTTGTTCTTGTTCATTTCTATCACAACAAGATGGACTTTACCGAGACTAAGAATGGATCAACTTTTAAATCTTGGATGGAAATTTCTTTTACCTATTTCTCTCGGTAATCTATTATTAACAACTTCTTTCCAACTCTTTTCACTATAAAGGAATGCTTTTCTATAGCCCCGACTTGTCTCAAAAAGAGAAAGAAACAAACATAAAATTATTCATAGATAGTCACAATATGTTCCCTATGGTAACTGGGTTTATGAATTATGGTCAACAAAGCATACGCGCTGCAAGGTACATTGGTCAAAGTTTCCTTATTACCTTATCGCATGCAAATCGTTTGCCTGTAACGATTCAATATCCTTATGAAAAATTAATCATATCAGAGCGTTTTCGCGGTCGAATCCATTTTGAATTTGATAAATGCATTGCCTGTGAAGTATGTGTTCGTGTATGTCCTATAGATCTCCCTGTTGTTGATTGGAAATTGGAAACTTTGATTCGAAAGAAACGCTTGCTTAATTACAGTATTGATTTTGGAATTTGTATATTTTGTGGCAATTGCGTTGAGTATTGCCCAACAAATTGCTTATCAATGACTGAAGAATATGAGCTTTCTAGTTATGATCGTCACGAATTGAATTATAACCAAATTGCTTTAGGTCGTTTACCAATGTCAATAATTAACGATTATACAATTAGAACTATTTTGAATTCGCCTGAAAATAATAAATAAGCTTCCTTTAATTAAAAAAACAAGAAATTTTGAATTACACTTATTCAACCAAAATTGAGTTTTGATTTAAAGAAGTATTAAAATAAAAGGAATATTTCAAAGAAAAAAATGGGTTTATTTCATTTTGTTTGGGCAATAATTTTGTTTGGTCAATAAAAGAAATAACTATCAAAATTCAAAATACCATTTATTTCTATTTAGTTTATTTCTATTTAGTTTATTTCTATTTAGTTAATATGAATTAGTTAGGGAAAATCATTTCATTATTCAATTTGGATTGAAAATCCATTGTATTAATATATCTGTAATCCATCATTATTTTGAAATGTAAAATTTTGAATTCAATTCCTTTTTTTTTTTCATTTTCAAGAAAAAATGAGAGTAGTCCAATAACTCTATATCTGCAGTAATTTACATCTGCAATAATTTCCACCCCTTACCTTAGGATTTATTTGAATTTTAATTCAATTAGGTAGGACTATTCTACAAATAATAAAAAATCTACAACAAATAATAATAAAGTTTTTCCTGGTCGGGTCAATAAGTTCATGAAAAAACTATTTTCTTTTTTATCTCTAATTTTCCGTACAATGGATTTGCCTGGACCAATACATGATTTTCTTTTAGTCTTTCTCGGATTAGGTCTTATATTTGGAGGGATGGGGGTGGTATTCCTTACCAACCCAATTTATTCTGCCTTTTCATTAGGATTCGTTCTTGTTTGTATATCATTATTCTATATTTTATCAAACTCCCAGTTTGTAGCTGCTGCACAGCTCCTTATTTATGTGGGAGCTATAAATGTTTTAATTTTATTTGCTGTGATGTTCCTGAATGGTTCAGAATATTCCAAAGATGAAAATCTTTGGAATGTAGGGGATGGGGTTACTTCCTTAGTTTGTACAAGTATTTTTGTTTCACTAATTAGTGTTATTCTGGATACGTCATGGTATGGAGTTATTTGGACTACAAGAACAAACCAGATTATAGAGCAAGATTTAATAAGTAATAGTCAACAAGTTGGAATTCATTTATCAACAGATTTTTTTCTTCCATTTGAATTCATTTCAATAATTCTTTTAATTGCTTTGATAGGTGCCATTGCTATGGCCCGTCAGTAAAAATTTTTTATAATTAAAAACCACAATCCAAATTAAACTTTTTTCTATCTTATCACATCTATTTTACTTCAATTTATTTGAAATTAGATTTGAAGATTATTCATTTATAAATTCGATTCTTTTATTTGATTTATTAACAATATTTTTTTTTTTCAGCCTTTGTGATATTTTTATTCTAGTCAACCGAATCTCTTAATGTTGAATTCTTGTTCCTATTGACAGAAAGAAGGGAAAAACTAATAAGGAGTTGGTGGATGATGCTCGAAAATGTACTTATTTTGAGTGCTTATTTATTTTCTATTGGTATCTATGGATTGATCACGAGTCGAAATCTGGTTAGAGCCCTTATGTGTCTTGAACTTATCTTGAATGCAGTTAATATAAATTTTGTAACATTTTCTGATTTTTTTGATAGTCGACAATTAAAAGGAAATATTTTCTCAATTTTTGTTATAGCCATTGCAGCCGCTGAAGCAGCTATTGGGCTGGCTATTGTTTCGTCAATTTATCGTAACAGAAAATCAATCCGTATCAATCAATCGAATTTGTTGAATAAGTAGTCTTAATAATATTCTACGTAATAATCTAAAATAGAATATTTAGCAACTCGAATTGGCATACACGATACGTAAGATCTTATCTTGTTTATAAAAACGTAAGAAATTAAAGTATTTTAGCTCTATCTCATGAGCCAATCCGGAATTTTGAATAGAAAAAGAAATTCCGGTAAATCATTGATTCATCTGGTATCTGGTATCTAAATATATCATTGATTTAGAAATTGACTAGATCGAAAATTTATGACGTTCAAAAAAAATGGAGAGATCCAAATGTCACATTCAGTAAAGATTTATGATACATGTATAGGGTGTACTCAATGTGTCCGAGCTTGTCCCACAGATGTATTAGAAATGATCCCCTGGGACGGATGTAAAGCTAAGCAAATTGCTTCTGCTCCAAGAACAGAGGACTGTGTTGGTTGTAAAAGATGTGAATCCGCCTGTCCAACAGATTTTTTGAGTGTTCGAGTTTATTTATGGCATGAAACAACCCGAAGCATGGGTCTAGCTTATTGATACTCTCCATAAAAATCCACTTGAATAGAGCTTTCTTTTTTGTTTACCGACAAAAACCCGTGCTCGAAAATACTAAATACTAATAATAATTTAATAATTTCGGTCACGGGTTTTTCTGGTCCAAGTATATCTTGTTTTTACCACGAATTCTTTTCCTTGGTTAACACTATTTGTAATTTTACCGATATCTTCGGGTTTCTTAATTTTCTTTTTCCCTCATAAGGGAAATAAAATAATTCGATTGTATACTTTATTTATTTGTATTTTTGAACTCCTTTTAATGACTTATGCATTTTCATATTATTTCCAATTGGATGATCCTTTAATCCAATTACCAGAGGATTATAAATGGATCAATTTTTTTGATTTTCACTGGCGATTTGGAATAGATGGGCTCTCCCTAGGACCTATTTTCTTGACAGGATTTATTACAACTTTAGCTACTTTAGCGGCTCGGCCAGTTACTCGGGATTCCCGCTTATTCCATTTTCTGATGTTAGCAATGTATAGCGGTCAAATAGGATTATTTTCTTCGCAAGATATTTTACTTTTTTTTATTATGTGGGAATTAGAATTAATTCCCATTTATCTACTTCTAGCCATGTGGGGGGGAAAGAAGCGCCTATATTCATCTACAAAGTTTATTTTGTATACTGCGGGAAGCTCGGTTTTTTTATTAATGGGAGCTTTTGGTATCGCTTTATATGGTTCCAATGAACCAACATTCCATTTTGAAACATTAGCCAATCAACCCTATCCCGTGGCCATAGAAATACTATTCTATATTGGATTTCTTATTGCTTTTGCTGTCAAATCACCGATTATACCCTTACATACATGGTTATCAGATACCCATGGAGAAGCACATTATAGTACTTGTATGCTTCTGGCCGGAATCTTGTTAAAAATGGGAGCATATGGATTAGTTCGAATCAATATGGAATTATTGCCCCACGCCCATTCTATATTTTCTCCTTGGTTAGTAATAGTAGGTGCAATCCAAATAATCTATGCCGCTTCAACATCTTTTGGTCAGCGAAATTTAAAAAAAAGAATAGCCCATTCTTCTGTATCTCATATGGGATTCATACTTCTAGGAATTTCCTCTATAAGCGATCTGGGACTCAACGGAGCCATTTTACAAATAATATCCCATGGATTTATTGGCGCTGGACTTTTTTTCTTGGCAGGAACGAATTATGATAGAAGACGTCTTGTTTATCTTGACGAAATGGGTGGACTGGGTATCTCAATGCCAAAAATATTCACGCTGTTCAGTATTTTATCACTAGCCTCCCTTGCATTACCGAGCATGAGCGGTTTTTTTTCGGAATTGATAGTTTTTTTTGGTATAATTACTGCCAAAAAATATCTTTTAATGTCAAAAATAATAATTTGTTTTGTAATGGCAGTTGGAATGATATTAACTCCTATTTATTTATTATCTATGGTACGCCAGGTGTTCTATGGATACAAGCTATTTAATGGCAAAAACTCTTATTGTTTTGATTCTGGTCCGCGGGAATTATTTGTTTCCCTTTCGATCCTTCTGCCTGTAATAGGTATTGGTATTTATCCGGATTTCGTTTTCTCATTATCAGTTGACAAAGTAGAAGCTATTATATCTACCTATTTTTATAATTAAAATTACTATTTTTATAATTAAAATTTTTTTTTCTATTCTAATTAGAATTCTATTCTAATTAAAACGCTATTTTGGTTTCGGAATTGAAAAAAAAAAAATAGAAAATTGTTCTCCGCTGAAAAAACTTCTTTCTTCTGTTAATTTCTATTTAAGTAAAAAAAAGGAATTGTAACCAGATATTTTTTTTTTTTTCATTTGTGCGAACCTTTTGAAATCATTGAAATCATTCTATTACTTGATTACTTGATTCAAAAGGTTCTCGGCGACTTACCTGAAGCTTCTTCTATACTATATATGCTAACGTATGGTTCTATTCGTCAAACTTTTTTTTTTTCACCTCAATTCGATATTAATGTAAGTGAACCATAACTATGTAACCCTATTCCTAATAAATTAACCCCAAAATAGCATATCCAAATTATAAGAAAACCAATAGAAGCGACAATTGAGGAATTGAATCCTTCCCAATTTTTTCGAGTATGGAAATAAATCGCAAATATGGCCCAAGTAATAAACGCCCAAGTTTCCTTTGGATCCCAATTCCAATATGATCCCCATGCTTCATTAGCCCAGACGGCTCCTGAAAGGATTCCTATAGTTAAAAAGACAAATCCTACACTAATAATACGATAACCCCAATGATCTAATTGTTGAATCAATTGGAACCTATAATAATTCCAAGAAGAAAGAAAACAAGTAGTTCTGAAAATTTTGCGGCTTTCCATCTCATATTGGATCTGATCAAAGGAAAATATATTATTTAAGAAATTCTTCCTTATATCAACAATTCTTAGGACTTTTCGAAATCGAATTACTAGAAGTGCTACTGCTAATAATGATCCACATAAAAGAGCTGCATAACCCAATACCATCATACTTACGTGCATCATTAACCACTGGGATTGGAGAGACGGTACTAACATTTCGGATTGATGCATGTCAGTTAAAAGACCCGAAGTAGTAAAGCCTTGGGTAAAAAAAATACTTGGCGAAGTTATTGCGCTTAGAAAATTTTTATGTTTTTTGAAATAGGGACCCATATGAATAATACAAAAAACCCAGGAAAGAAAAATTAATGATTCATATAAATCGCTTAGTGGTAAATGTCCCGAAAAAATCCAACGAGTAACTAATAATCCTGTTATACAGAAAAAAATAGGTATCATGCCCTTTTCTGACGAATCACATAGTCCTACAAATTCATCGATTAATAAGCTTATCAAATGAATTGTAATTACAATTGAAATCACTGAAAAAGATATATGAGTTAATATATGTTCTAAAGTCGAAAATATCATAACAATTCTTAAAAAGGTTAAAAAGGTGAAATTCCCTCAATTTTATATGGAATTTCAATCAGAAATTGAATTTATTATAGAACTTATTGTATCTTTTTGAAAATAAAAAGATATTATGCCGCTACTCGGACTCGAACCGAGATGCTCTAGCACTGCTTCCTAAGAGCAGCGTGTCTACCGATTTCACCATAGCGGCTTGCTCGAAATCATACTAACCAATTTTTATTTAATCGTCGAGCTTGAAGGAGTTAATTTAATGAAATATTTTTTTAGTAAATATTAAAATTACTGAATTCAAATTGTTTTAATTAATTTAATTAAATTCAAATAGGGATTTGAACTTTCTCCTAATCATCCTTATTGTTATCATCTTTAGTATCATTTAGTATCTCCATTTTAGTTAACTTAACAATTGTATTTTCTTTATGATTCCAATTTCAGTACTACACTTCAAAAAGAATTACAAAATAAGTTTGAAACTTAATCAATTATTGTTAAAAACTTTTTTTTTGAACTTATTAGATCTATTTTTTTTATTTCTTTAAATAGTATAAATAGATAGAAATAGTCTAATAGAAAAAAAAGCTAAAAAACTTATTACGATTTCTTTTAGAATTTTTTTTTTCGAATTGGAATTATAATTGGGAAAAACAGGGCGATGGGGGTTTCGATTTTCCCCATCGCGGAACTGATAGAAGCTCCTAGTGGACCTTTGTGTCTTTCCCTTTTTTTTTTTTCTTTTTTGCAAACAAAAAAGTCCTGTTTTAGAATTTCGTCAATAGACAAAAGACCTTTTCAATTTAGAATTAAATGTATCTATAGAAATTTTTTATTTCTATTATAAATAATCATAAAGGAAATTTTTTCTCATGTCAAGCCCAGTCATACTATCCCGACCCCGACGTTTGATTTTGTATTTGTTGCACAAAAAAACTTTTTGAATTACCAGTAGAAAGAGATTTCGCTAAGGACAAAGCTTTCAAGGCTGCCCAATATCCTTTTCTTTTCCAAATATTTTTTCGAATACGTTTTTTTGATATAGAAGTACGTTTTTTTGGAACTGCCATTCAAAAATAAAAGAATTTTATTATTGTTATGCTTGGATGTGAAAGACATCTATTATTCAAAAAAAGAATTGTTCTTTACTATTACTATTCATTATCTAGTTAGTGTCTCAATTCTACTATTTTCATAAAATTCATAAAATAAGAAAAAGTATTCTCTATTTTGCTTTCTTTTTCGTTGTACTATATGAATGAATACTTATAAGTTATTTATGAGTTCTATAAAAATGGAGTACTCATAAGTTATTTATGAGTTCTATAAAAATGGAGTACTCCTTTTCTTATTTTGCTACAATTCTTTATCGTTCACTCTAGGTGTTCTAAAATTTCAGTCAAATTTTACATATGTTTTTTTTATTTATTATTTCTTATTAGTATTCGTTTTTATCTTTTATTCGTATTAGTTTTTGACTGACTTCTAAAATTTACAAATCTAACAAAGAAGGCTGATGAATGAGGAACAAGAAAGAATAAATTTTTAATATTCATTTTAAATAATAAGATTTTTTTTATGGAATGTACATATCAATATTTATGGATCATCCTTTTTATTACACTCCCAGTAACTATCTTAATAGGAGGGGGGCTTCTCCTTTTTCCGCAAGCAACAAAAAAACTTCGTCGTATATGGGCTTTTCCGAATGTTTTAGTGTTAAGTATAGTTATGGTTTTTTCGACCCGTCTATTTTTTTACCAAATAAATAGCAGTTCTATCTATCACTATGTATGGTCATGGACTATCAATAATGATTTTTCTTTAGAGTTTGGACTCTTGATTGACTCACTTTCTTCTATTTTATCAATATTAATTAGTACAGTTGGAATTCTCGTTCTTTTTTATAGTGACAATTATATGTCTCATGATCAAGGCTATTTGAGATTTTTTGCTTACATGAGTTTTTTTAATACTTCAATGTTGGGATTGGTTACTAGTTCTAATTTGATACAAATTTATATTTTTTGGGAATTGGTTGGAATGTGTTCTTATCTATTAATAGGCTTTTGGTTTACGCGACCTATTGCATCAAATGCTTGTCAAAAAGCATTTGTAACTAATCGTGTAGGGGATTTTGGGTTATTATTAGGAATCTTAGGTCTTTATTGGCTAACGGGTAGTTTTGAATTTCAGGATTTGTTCGCAATGGTCAATAATTTGATTTATAACAACGAGGTTAATGTTTTATTTGTTTTTTTATGTACTATTCTAGTATTTTCTGGTGCTCTTACTAAATCGGCGCAATTCCCTCTTCATATATGGTTACCGGATGCCATGGAAGGGCCTACTCCTATTTCGGCTTTGATACATGCAGCTACTATGGTAGCTGCTGGAATTTTTCTTGTAGCTCGACTTTTTCCCCTTTTCAAAGTTCTACCTTACCTAATGAATCTAATAGCTTTGATAGGTATAATAACAGTACTATTAGGAGCTACTTTAGCTATTGCTCAAAAAGATATTAAGAGAAGTTTGGCTTATTCTACAATGTCTCAATTGGGTTATATGATGTTAGCTCTTGGTATGGGGTCTTATCGAGCTGCTTTATTTCATTTGATTACTCATGCCTATTCAAAAGCATTGTTGTTTTTAGGGTCTGGATCTATTATTCATTCAATGGAAACTCTTGTTGGTTATTCTCCGGATAAGAGTCAAAATATGAGTCTTATGGGTGGTTTAATAAAACATATTCCAATTACAAGAATAGCTTTTTTATTAGGAACCCTGTCCCTTTGTGGTATTCCTCCTCTAGCCTGTTTTTGGTCAAAAGATGAAATTCTTAATGATAGTTGGTTCTATTCGCCTATTTTTGCAATAATAGCTTATTTCACAGCAGGATTAACTGCATTTTATATGTTGCGAGTTTATTTACTTACTTTTGAAGGACATTTCAATGTTCATTTTCAAAATTACAGCGGAAAAACAAATAGCTTCTTCTATTCAATATCTTTATGGGGTAAAGAAGAAAAAAAAATGCTTAAAAAAAGGCTTTTATTCCCTTTATTAATAATGAATAATAATCAAGGGGGTTCTTTTTTTCTGAGGAAAAGATATCAAATTGATCGTAGTGTAATAAAAGGGATTCGACCCCTTATTATTCATTGTTTTCCCACTAAAAACAATATCTCCTATCCCTACGAATCCGACAACACTATGTTATTTCCTATGCTTGTTTTAGTACTATTTACTTTGTTTATTGGGGTTATAGGAATCCCGTTGAATCAATTCAATCTAGAAGGAATTCGGTTGGATATATTATCGAAACTATTCATTCCGTCCTTAACCCTTTTGGATCAAGGGTCAAATAATTCTTTTGATTGGTATGAATTTTTAACAAATTCTTCTTTTTCAGTTGTTATAGCTTTTTTTGGAATATTTATAGCATGTTCTTTATATAATCCTCTTTATTCATCTTTACAAAATTTTTACTTTTTTAATTCACTTGATAAAAGAGGTCCTAAGCGACTTCTTAGGGACAAAATAATAACGGTCATATATGATTGGTCTTCTAATCGTGGTTATATAGATGCTTTCTATGCAATATCTGTAATTAAAGGTGTAAGGAAATTCGTTGAAATAATTTATTTTTTTGATAGACGAATAATTGATGGAATTATCAACGGAGTTGGTGTTGCAAGTTTCGTTTTAGGAGAAGGTATTAAATATGTAGGAGGAGGCCGCATTTCTTCTTATCTTTTATTGCTTTTATTTTATTTATTAATTTTATTAATAATTTTATTAATAATTTAC